TTCTTCTCTTACGATATTTCTAGTTAGAGGTAAAAGAGCCCAAGACGCGCATCCACCAGATAAGTATATAGTTCGTTGTGATCCTCAAGTTCAAGTCGTTGGGCGCTTCGTGGCCCTATCCGCCGTCTTTCCCACAGGGGGGTGTGCTTGAAGCTAAGGAAGGTCTAATCCATCTTATTAAGGTGGAGGGCCAGTCTCAAAGGAGTTCTTTTTTTTATTCCCTTTTGTAGAAGCAAGAGCACGACCCTTATAGGAAAGATCCTTCACAGATAGAAATCATCCGCTCTACTTCTCACAATTCGTATGTATAATGGGGAAAAGCGAATTGCGAGCATACTCGATGTCGATGTGAGGCAGCTATGCGTGTGCTGTGCTATAGAGGAAAGAAAGCCAAGCCTAATTACGATAGAAAGGGATGGCTTGTGATGTACTTTTTGTCTCCTTCTCATTGAGTAGCCTATACTCTGGAATTGAAGTAGCGAAATCGGCCTTAGCATAGAACGTTTACCGCTTGTAAGAATCGGGAATCTGAACAGGCAACTATGAGACTAATTTCCTGAGCAAGTTACTGCGTACCTGAAGTGAGTGTGCTGGTCTCCTTTCTCTTTCTTTTTTCTTTGCACTCAACCTACCCGCCTCGCCGACGTTCTGCTCTGCGAGCCTAATGTCGATAGTGAACTAGCTGCTTCCACTGCCTCATTAGCCCCAACGTGTGAACAAGAGACTCCGGGAAGGGGAGAGTGAGTCACTTCACTTTACATCTCCCGATAGGCCTTATTTTGAATAAAGATCAATAAAGGTATCATGACTTTCAAACTACTCACCAGGCTCTGTATCTTTCACAATGGCTGCTTTAGCGGGCCTGTTTACTCCTGCCGGGAGAACACACACGCAGAGGTTGGCCCCGATACCGTGTTGGTGGATTGATAGACCAGTGTGTGACTTGTCTCGCTCGAAATCCAACGTACGGGAAAGAGACATGAAAACGAATCTATCAGCATTTTCAAAACAGAAAAAGCAAGACAAAAGAGACAAAGTGGCTTGACTCAACCTAAAGTCAAAGGGTTCGCCGGCAAGCCTGTGGACTACTCAAGCGTGGACTGCTCAAGCTAAAGAGGACCTCTTTACTGAAAGTAGAGGCAGCCATCCCTAGAAAAGAAGATCAGATTGAATGAAGAGCATGCGAAGTCTGGTCCTAGGATCATATGCCTCGACTCACCACAGACAGAGTTTAGTACCCAATCCCTTTGTATCCTCATGCGCCAAGCCAGCCAAAAAGCGGAAACCCCCGAATAGGTGGTCATTCATGATTGGCTTAGTCAATCCCTTCACTTGCCATGGTCAATGCTCAGCCTTGCCATATCCCACGCTCGTAGCAAAGACGTGAACAAAAAAGGTCTATGCGAAATGGAAAAAATCTTCTTCTCTATGTAACTAATCAGAGTCGGAGAGAAGGGTGTGCCTTGCTTTATTTGATTGATATTTTATGTTTCTTGGTGCTCTCCTTGGCGAATAGAAGTGAAAGGCTCATAATCCTATGGACTGCCACATGAAAGTTTGACTCAGAAAGAGTCATTAGTGCACATAATAGGCCTCATCCGATCTTATATACGCTATTTTCTGTGTAAAAGAGCTTAGTCGAGAACAAGGCGCAGCAAGAGCGCATTCGATGCTTCTGATTTAATTCCTGAAAACAGGGCATTCTCTGCATCAACTATGTCAGTGCCTCGCCTTCCCTTCACCAACCACAGGCAACAACGAGCCATGGAGAGACAACGTCGGCATCTGCACACTTACCATCACCAAAGAAGCCACTTTCAAAGACTATTGCAAGCTCGACGACACCACATGACCCAGTTCCTCCTCAACTCCCTATCACCAATCTTGCGCCACCTCCGAATCTCAGCATCTCCCAGCGCATCAGATCAACTAGTGCCACAACTTCCATCCAACCTCCTAGACGACGACGAGCCCTCCCCATAATACTCTAATGGGTCCACAATTGGATCCTCACTATCTGGTGGGTCGCTAGTATAATTAGGGCGCTGAGCTTATTTCATTCGTTATTTTTCTTTCACCTTGAAAACTGAGCTTTTAGAATTAACCTCACCCTTTCCATCGTTAACACTCCTCCTTAAGCTTCGCTAAAGCGACTACGTACCTCGCTGCTGCTAAGTGTGAATATCCTGAGGCTATCGAGAGTAGGCAGAGGACTATAACATAGAAGAATGGCTACCCGGGCCAAGAAGGGTGATCCATTAGCACCTAGCAAGTCAAGAGTCTGGTCTGAGAAGGAATGCGAATGAAGCTATCTTTCCTACTATGATCTATCTTTGGACCTATCATTCGATCCGTTGAACCCAAAGCTATGACAGCTATAAAGCTTGGAGTTGTCCCTAGATACTCTATATTGGGAGAAAGAGATGCTCAATGTGAGAAATTGTAGACAAAGTCTCATACATATGTGCACATCGTGAGAACACTTCTTCATTTGTTTGTGCTCCTACATCGGGATAATTGCTGGATAAACTTCTATTTTACATTGAGATCAGAGAAAGAAGGTGGCACTACTTCAATGTGGAATGTCAAGGGTGAGACCCAGACTGCTTTCGTCTTCAGTTGTCTACCGGACTTGATCAGTCAAGGTTGATTCCTCCTTGTGCCATTAGAGAAGTGCATTCGAGAAGGAAAGATTGCATCGCTTTGACCAGACAAACCAACCTCGAATCTCTCAATCAGAAGCTGTGGACTAGCCCCATTGGTAGTCCAATTCCATCCGCTGTCTCCCTCTCGCTACCATGTTGATAAAGAAAATTCGTATTTGAGATAATTGTAATCGGCAACGAGTTCAACTGCTGACCCAAGTGGAGATCAAAGAGCTGCATCTCAATCTACGCAATTTTCCGATCTGGATTTGAAGGCTTGAAGTAAAAGAAAGAATTTCTTCGATTGACCGCTTCGAAAGACTCTCTGAATCAGCAATTGATCAAACTTCCTGCTATTCCATTTCTACGGCTCAAAGCCAATTCCGATTCAATCCAGCAAGAGTTACAGGCTTACGTAGTACTAAACCAACAATCGAATAGGTACCACCCATGGGACAGCCCCTTCCCTGTACGGATATGGGCTCATGTAGTTAATTCAAGTCAAGGGTAAAGGTAAGTCTTTGATTATTCCTTCTGTCCCGCGCTTGACTGCTACCCTTTGCCTGTTCCCTCGGGAAGACCACACCAAAGAAGAAAGGCAAAACAGATAGGGTTGAAAGAGATTATTCAAGTTAAGCCACAGACTTCTCCTCAGCCGTGCATTAATAAGAGAGGTAGTCTAACCCTACTATAACACAATCTTTCTTTCTCGCCTCATTCTGGGCTTGGACCTTCTTTCTTGTACCCAGTACACTTCACACAAACCCAATCTCTTTGGACTAGGAGCTAACCCTGAATCAAAATCAATCCACTGGCATATGGGCGCATACCTTGAATCTAGCCCGAACTGAGGACGTTGAAGTGAAGCCCGAGCGGGATGGTCCCGTCTTCGCTGTTCTAATCGGAATTGGAACTTCACTTACCCAGTAATAACAACCTTTCCTTGCTCAATGGAAGAAAAGAAGTTGACTGGATAGCTCCCTTACCTAACGAATCAATCAACCTGGACCTTGACTCCCCATCTTCCCCTTGGGCAGGAAAGGCATTCTCAGGGCTAGAACGAAGGAAGACGGAAAGAAAAGAACCTTGACTGACCTTGAACACAGAAATGAGCTACTCATCTTATTTATTCAATACTGGATCGTGAGCTACCGTTCTAAAAGAAGTTCATTCCAGGCCAGGGCGGCTAAACTTGCCTTAACGGGAATTGATGAGAATGATGGATTTTGGGATAAGACTTACGCATCTTCCTCTGGACGTTCGGTTCGAGCTATTTCATAAATGGGTTCTTCTACTGCTAAAATGTATACTCTTTCTTTTAGTCTCGACTGTCTCCACCGGGGACTCCTCTGAGTCCCATCCAAGCATATCTACGAGACCGAGACCTGCGGATCCCCCTTCATCTTTCGACTGAGCAATAAAAGAATGGGTTAAAGCTGATTGAAAGCATTGATTTGACCGTACCTCTTTGATTGCTTATTCTTCTCATGTCTTTGACCTTCTCGTGATAAAATGAGTTAGCCCACGTCCTATCGTTGAAGTTTAGCTCATATCCCGGTGAAGAAGGGGTCCTGGGTCTGGTTCGGAGCTTTTTCTCTCTCAGTCGCCCCTGGTGTAAAGGAATCATGGTTTGGTTCCGGTAGCCTCATATCTCCGGAAGGTGGGCCAATGGGCATTAGATACGTGATCACATTTGTGCTTTCGGTGAATCGCCTGCACTCTCTATCTTTCTATTATAAGTTTCTCCTTCCGCCGGAGCGGCTTTCAGCCTTGAACTCCTTTTTCACTTAAACTGCACTTCCTTCGCCACATGTGGGAGTCAGTCTAGAGTAAGCCACATGCTTTGAGTGTTTAGATAGATCTACGAATGCCACTATGAATGCCGCCACACACATAAGATAATGTTTTCAATCCGTGAGGTCGTCGTCTTTCTTATTAACGCTTTAGTGAGATCGGAATCTTCCTCACGCTGGGAATTGCTCTTAGCTAATTGGGTTGCCACTCCTTTCCAGAGAGCAAAGGGATGGATTTGCTAACCAGGCAAGGTGCTAATGGAAGGCTTTGAACCTGCTGTTGTTCCTCCTTGGAGGTTTAGAAGGTCGTAGACCAAGAGAAGAGATCCTATTTCAGTCGTGTTGAACTAAGAAGCGCCAAGAACGAGTGCAGTCTACGACGAGTTCAGGGCTAAGGACGAAGCGAGTACCTGAAGCTTTGGGTTGAGCCGGATCAAACCAGGCTTATGAATGAATATGATGATGTTGGTGAATATGATGAAGTTTATATGATAAATTGAAACGGCCTCACCAGTTGCTTCCTATTATGGGACCAAGGGCTCGCCCCATTCTCACTACTAGTAACTAAGTTCGCAAGGAGCTTTAGCTTTCTTTGCTTCTCGAGAACATGAACGAGGCCCAAGAGTCCAGACGTAAGACACTGAAAAACAAGCCCTTACCGGAGAAGAAGAAAAGGGGCGGGCTGATGGGAGCTAGTGCGCTACGGCTTTGAGGAGTGAGATTCATATAACACTTGATTGTATGTTCATGCGGTTCTCTCTTTCTTTCTGGGGCGTAGTCAAGTTCAGGCGGAGAGCGAGGCGAGCAACTAGGTGAGGTATTTTCTGACTTGTAGTGCGTAGGCCGTATGGTTAGGTCAAAGCTGTACGTACAGTCGACCTTCGAGGCGCAAGTCCCACTAATGAATAATGTCATTATACTGCTTGCTGTGTGAGAGTACTGATGAAAAAGAATAATCAACATCAAGATCGCATCGAGAACTTCGTCGGCCGCAAAACGATCGTCGTCTCGCCTCCCGCTTGGGATAGCATAGTTCTCTGTCGGGGGGTAGTACCATTCGGTCGATCCATTGACTAGAGCGGAAAAGCACTTATCGGCGTAAACGACTTCTGAGTCAGTTAGGTATTCGAACTCAGTGACCTAGTTTGGGATTGCTTACCCCCCACCCTTATCTATCGCTTCTTCCCGGCTCAAAAGGAGTGAATTAATTATGGTACAATTACATACCATACATAAGTGCACCTTCTAGTTCTTCTTTTCAAGTGCAGTAGTCTTGAGGAACCGCGGCCCAGGGCGGAGCGGAGGAGGGTTGGGTAGGCCGGTCACAATTGATTGGCGTCAGATCCATCCGATCTCTCACTTTCTGAGCAAGAAGACTAAGAATCACTAGTCTGAACTTCGAGCTTTCGGCGAGGCCCGTAACGAATACGGTTCTTCGAGCGGAAAACAACCTCTATATATAGAGACTATTTTCATATATAGAATTCCAGTCGACCTCACTCTATCAGATTTTTGAGTTGGAGTAGATTCCCTCATTCCGAGCCTAATAGAATAGCGAGGTCTTGCTTGCTTTCTGGAATATAGCAGGTACAATACTACTCCTCTTTCCTTATAGACAGAGCCAGTTCTTGCCTATTCCTAAGTAGTAGTCGTCTTAAGACGTAAGGTAGTGCTTAGGGTTGGAGTTCTAAGCTAAGCAAGCCCCCGCAGTTCCCGTATACCTTTATTCTCCGTATGACAAGTGCCATCTATGACTAGTATGCTTGATTGTGCTTATCCCTCTTTCTTTCCTTGGTAGGGTGGTTCTAGTTCCCGGGTTCTGATATGGCGGCTATAGGCTCTCGATAATATATATATATCATTTTACCTAGGAGTGGAGGTATGAGGATTTCTTTTTACGACATGCGCGGGTATCTTCCACGTATTTGAGAAAAGGCTGTTAGAAGCTTGACTTCAAAGGGGCAAAGAAGGTATCTTTCAGGCATTGAGCTAGCAGGTTCAAGATCCATCCTGTGGGCAATCCTGTTTGAAAGTTTTCAAAGTATTTTCTCCAGTCCTTTTCGCTTTGATTCTTTCTGCTTTACCTGAAGTTTTATGAAATCCAGTGCTTGCGATTGTCGCAGTCCTTTTTAGTGTCCCTCAAAAGATGAGGAGTTATCTCTTGTTTGCTAAGCGCTTTCTAAGCTCATCCAATAAAACTTCAAGGTCCTAGAGAATAGGTCTACCAGTTAAGGTTTCTAAGTAGTGTAAAGTTCTCCCGCCCCTCTAGGCTGTTTTCTTCCTATCACATTTCCTGATAGGGCTTTCTCTTTTTCCGGTGGGGCTATAGCTAATAGCAAATATAGATTTCCTTGTTCAATAAAGAAACTGAATTTTACATTAGACCGGTGTGAGACCCTATCCTTCCTTCAGTCTTTTCCCTTCCCGGCTTTGAGTTGGAGTTTATGCCATCCCGCCTAGTTCTTCTTCTAATAGTGTAATAGACTAGTACCAGTGATAATGATAATAGTAATAAAAAATCTAAATTAGTCTAAAAAGCCAGCCTGCGTTTGAGATCCTTTACAGTCCCTGCCCTCAAAAGTCCCTTCTCTTAGGCTCTAAGGTTCCACGGAAGGCTCGGCCAGTTCGTAGCGATATAGTTCTATTATAAAGGTAAGCCGGAAAGAAAGCCCGTTAAAGATGCATTTCTAGGCTAGGAGAATACGGCCCAACCGAGCTTATTAGGATAGGCCTTATGTCCTCGTTTGAAAGGCTTGACTTTCCATCAATCTCTCAAAAGCAGTATCTTATAGCTCTATCTTTTTAGCCAGCAGTCTATAAGCTGCAGAAAAAATCTTTCTTTTCGAGCCAACTGCAGTTATAAGATAAGCCCTTCCAGAAAGTGCCAGTCAAATTCTAGCTTATTTCTTGTAGCATGCTACCCCCTCAAAACCCCTCAAAAAGAATCTTTCCAGCGAGCTAATTTCAATCTCCAGTTTGGTCAAGGTAACAATGAGGTTCTAAGACAGTTTTAAAGCTTTTTAGTCCTCCTTTCAGTTCCAAAGTCTGTGTCTGTCCATAGTGATGAGCTGGTCCACACGAGATATTCATTCTTATGAACTTTCCCATCCAGCCCTTGTATTAGTCTGCGTACCAGTCCCCTTGAGAGCGAGCTGACAAGGTTAAAAGCTTTGGGGTTCTAGGGCAAAAGCAAAGCAGTTTGAATTTTGATTAGCATAAAAGTTCTCCCGAGATAGGGTTAATACCAGTCATAATAGGGCTATAGATTGAATTTCTCTTTGCTTATTCTGTTCTGTTCTGAATGAATCTCTTTTTTTAGGCATTCCTATTCCTTGCTAATGCCAATCTTAATCCCTGCAGTCTTAAGGGTTGGAGTGCTCCTTTTGAGGTATGAGTCCGTTACAGCAAGTGCTCCGGAGTCCGCCCATGAGTTTCGGGGATACGTTTCTAGAGCCAGTGCAACTTTCATTTCATCGAGTGTGAGCAAGCCAGGTTATAGGGCAGGGGAAACTAACCTTTTAGTATGATTACCAAGAGCGAGCCCTAATTGAATCCCTTTTTTACAGGAAGAAATCTTTTATCTTTTATAAAGGGCAAGTTTATGTCAAATGATCAAGGCAAGGGGTAACTCTAATAGGATTTCCTCCTCTTAAGTAAGGCTCCAGCTAAGAGATAGATAGATTGACCTTGGGGGTTCTAGTCCAGTCTTACCTTCGATCCAGCCGATAAAAATAGGTACATGTGAGCGAATAGGTTGCACGCCATTTACCTTCGATGCAGTTGTAGTATAAAGAGTAGCGGTAGCGTATTATCTGCCTAAAGCTCTAACCGATTTTCAGTTCTATTCCTAAGGGTTTATAGTGTAAGGGGTAAGCCTATCCTTGGCTTTTCTAATTTTCTTCCCGTCGGTTTGAGTTCTTTCTGGTAGTCAGGCGCGGTGCATAGAGAATAAGTCCCAATAGGGGAGAATACAACTATTGTCAGTCTAGGAGTAGTTCATAGTTCCCTTGCAGCCAATGTTAGTCGTGTTTCCATTGCTAATGCTTTCTTAAGGCCTGTAAGGTAGTCTCGCTACCAGTCTTTTTGCCTGCCATTCCTCCCTTGTGCTTGTGTAAGACAGTAGGCAAGCAAGTAAAAGTATCCATCCATCTTCTACGGATTCTAGAGAAAAGCTTACAGGATCTGGAGTACCAAAAGGTATGGATAGCGGTCCTCTCCTCTTAGAAGGTTCCGAGGAGTCCTATGCAGGCAAGCGCTTGGTACGTGTGACTGAAAGAAACTATTCCCTATGCATTTCCAGTTGGGGTTCCAAACGAGCCAGTTGCAGAAAGCTTAAATGGAGGTGCATAGGCGAGAGCATAAACAGGACTATAAAAGAGTCTTTCTCCTTTCCTTTCCGATCCGAATCTCTAAGATGGATTCTGGGTGCCCTGTAATAGGCAGTTGAAGACTTTGCATAACCAGTAGTTGCCCTGGATCTTATAGGGGCTGTTCTTGCAATTGATTGAAGTCGGCTTGCTTCCCTGCTACTGCTAAATGAGAATGTGGATTCGAATACCTCCTTTTCTGAAGTAACTGTTTTAGGCATCTACCCCATTTCAGAAGTGACAGAAGGGACATCCACCCTCATGAATCCCCTTTTTCTAGTGGAAGCGAGTGCAGGTACTGAGTAGGTCTGACTATCTCTTCTTTGAACACGGGGAATCACAGCTGATAAAAGAAAGGACTAAGCCATTCTTGGTGTCCCAGCTTAACCACACTAAACAAACTCTTTCTCCTAACCCGGTGATAGAATAGAGAAAATTCCCTATTGAGTTACCGGCGCGCATCTCCTCTTTAAAAAAGGAAATTGCCCATGTGAAAGCTCTCAAAGCAGTGAAACCAAAGAAGGAAAGCAGTCTAGCAGTCAACAAGTCTCATCCCTGGCTTGCTTCGCATAGGCTACACAAGCCGGAACTGGGGTACTTTACTAAACATTGAACTTCTAGTTCTTCTTCCCGAAAGACTGATTCTGACTATCCTCCTCGCTGACTCTAATTCCTTCTTTCCGGTCTACCTTGTATGAGGCAAAACAGCTAACCCGTAAGCGATTAAGTCAGAGTAACCAAGAGAGAAAGAAGAAGGATTCCCAGAAATGTGAGAAGATCGGGGCCATCAATTACTAGAGCTACAGAAAGAGTGGAATGATCCGTCCAGTCTTGAGCTACAGCCTTTCATTCTTCTTCTTTATTAATGAAGCCTATGTGCGCTCCTGTTGTCTGGAGCGAATTTCCATTCTTCTTCCTTTTCTTTCGTCTAGACGGATTGATCTATGCTAGTAGCTTTAGGCGGCCCTAGCTGCCTTAAGCCCGTAAGCGACTTCCTTTAGTTGAACTGGTGGCTATATAGGTCAATTGAATCTTAGCCAGTTTCTTCTTTGTTCGAAAAGAGCTACTCCGACTCGACTGTCAAGCAAAGATCTAAGGCCTTCTTTGCTCTGCCTCTGGGCGGTGCTATATACCTTATTTATGTGATTTTCTGCTCTTAGCGGATTGGATGCTTTCGATTCCTTAGCAGAGCTAATTCGATCTTCTCCTTTCTCTGGGTACGGTACAAAGAAGACCAAGTGGATGGAACAACCCTCAGACCCAATCGACACAGGACCGAGCTAGAGCAGTCTAACAAGGGACAAGAGACTCTTTGTTCACAGCTTCACATCCTAGTGCCAAGGTGCCCAGCTAAAGCCAAAGGGCTGATTCAAGATCACCGGAGTCGTGAACAGAGAAAGCCTCGTCTACCGCTCCTCGGGTCAACACCAAGGCAAGATCGATGCTTATAGCCTTCGTGCCAAGGAAAGACGTCCAATTAAATGAATGTGTTTACGTCCTCTCTTCTTAGTCTACGATTATCCCTGCTCTTCCTCAGATGTGGATATCTTTACTGGTCGAAAGTAGAAATGTGTGATTGACTTCGTCCCGGTAATTCCTTCAATAAATAGCAGTTGATTTTCAAAGACCCCGTATTCAATAGTTGCCAAAGGGGCCTTTTCTTCCTTATAGCGCATTCTTTGCCATTGATTCTAGCACACCGGAAACCCTCACAGCTCTTACTTCTTCAATTGCTAGTCCAGCAACGGCTTCTACGCATTCAGTTAGCTTGAAAACAGCTCCTACTCGAACAAGAACCGATTCTAGCATTTGTCCATCAAAGAGCCAAGCATGGCATTCGATGCAGTAAGACATATGGCATATCTGTCTTATTTGCCCCCTCTGTGGCTAGAGAAGGCAGATCTGTAGGCATTGGGACTGCTTCTTGGACTTCTGATTCAATTGGGCATTTGCTTAATCCCTAGCTTCATGAAGTGGAATGTCCAAGAATCGTTTGCTGTTCAGTTATCGTCTTCTACTTTCGCACCTTAATAGCGAAAGGCTGATAAATCACCGGCAATAAGTAGTGCATCACTTTCCTCTTTGTCCACCCTCTTCTTCCTAAGACCCTTCTCTCAAAGCAGTTCCTTCTTTCACGCTTGGCTTGGATTCATGTGCAGGGGATACGATCACAGCCTATTCTGTTACTATTGATTCAACCTCCTCAGGCATTATAGGAGCTGCTAGCTACCTTCTTACCCACCATTCTTTAGTAGCCAAGGCGATTGAACGAGATGAGTTCAAACCCGAAGGAGACTCGGATGTTGTCTCTGCAATGACATTTGAGGAATTTTGGATGATTCCATAGATGGGCAGAATGGGATTCTGTTGAGAATGCTCTAACTCTAAAAAGGCAAATAGTCAAAGAGACTACACCGGTAATGCCGTTAACATGCAAAGGCAAAGAGCGGTAATTCCATCAAACCTGTGCCGGGAGTTTCAAGAAGCTAGCCTATTAGCCCATAGCCTTAGAAGGTGCGAATCGTCTTAATTCTATAATATGACATCTCTATCTATGGGCATCTTCCTCAACAGAGCATTCTTTCACAAGCTATTCTTGCATAATTTTTTCTATCTATCAATCCTCCTCGTCTAGTAACTATGCCAGTGCCTTTACTAGCTTTTTTCTTACTAAAGAGATTCATGTGCACAAACCCCCGGAAAGCAGGAAAGTCATCTTTGCAAACAACCCCTTTTTCCACGTGCTTGAAGCTCTACCCCTTATAGCCCATCTGTTCATGTTCACAAAGACAGTTGCAAGAATCGGAGGATGCGCAAGAATGAATATATGCAGAGAATCCCTTCTTTGATGCGGCCCAATCCCTTCTGACTGCTACTAGCACTAAGACTACTAAGACGAATTCCGTCTAGTAAGCCTAGAGGTCTTACAGATGCTGTTCAGAATCTTTCATTAGGAAAGAAAGGCTCCCGTTCGTGCTCCACAGTCTCATATAACATAGGTAAATGGCATTTTGATTCTTCCTAATCAGTGCAATCCGGTTCAGGAAAGCAGCACTGATCCCCGGCCGGTAAGAAGCGGAATAAAAAGCAATTTTCCATTCCCTAACCTATCTATATATACAAGGGAAAGCCTAAACCTTACTCGGATTGACTGGGCAAAGGTTCGTAGCGCTTACCATTCTTTGTGATTGCTTATTCGAAGTAGGCCGACTTTCCTAAAAGTGGCTTAAAAGCTCCATCCGGAAAAGAGAACAAGCCCTTCTGATTCAATTGAGACAAGAACGTATTCTTTCCGGGCATTCTCGGCATTCAGACTAGTTGCCTTTCCTGCTCTCATTCCCGCTTTCTACTAAGGAAAGAGACAACAACTCGAAAGGCGAATGCCTATGCCTATTAGAGCACCAGCCTTTATCCCGCGTCCGCACTTTACCTAGCTTTCTGCGCTGAATCTATAAGTAGGTGGCTACTTATCCTGAGGAGGCCACTTCCTTTCTTGGGCCCTATTGTTGCTAGTAAACATCTTACTGGTATTTATTTACAAATCTTAAAGCTTTCGGGTAGAACTAGAAGAATGTATGGTATTGAATGCATAATCCAGGATGAAGTAAAGCGAGATCACCTGCTGCTTCATCGAAGGATTAAGGATGGTCTTTCGAATGAGGAAGCGGGTAACTAAAGTCACGATCAGAATCAAAGGGGTCTGTCTTTTGACACCAGAAGTGCAGGTTCAAATCCAGCTCCTTACAATCCGCCTTGAAAGCGGTCTTAACCGCTCATTATCGAGAGTATGAAGGGTATAAAAATCCATCTTTATTATTCAGGGTAGTGGAAAAGCGCTCCTCTGGTGGAGATAACTACTGTCAGTCAAAACTCTCGCTAATAAGGCTTAAGAAGGCTTTCAATGCCCCTTAACTATATTCTATGTAATTTCTTTCTTTTCCCTTGTAACTGCATTACTAGAGTGCTTTCCCTTTCGAATACTAAGAAGAAGGGCTCTGCAATCGCATCCTATTACTGTACACGTTGATGATCTTGTATATTAACCGAGACAACATCCGCACTCGCCCGAGAACACGTACGTCCTCCCTGTAATTGTCTTGTGTTAGGGTTGAACGAACATACTCGATATGCCTGCATGTCGAGAGTTCGCTCCCTCTCTCTCAGCTAAGGAAAGAGATAGAGAATGCATGTACTTCGCTATTTCCTGCGAATCTATCATATCGTTACTTCTCTCTGATTGTCATTTCCCACATGCCGTATTATACCGCTCAGGAAAACAAAGAAGAACCAGGCTAGGCTACTCCTCTTCCCCTTTCTGAAGAAACTTGTCCTTGCGCTTACCACTACCACTTCTTAAACCTTGCGAGCGAGTGTCGATCGCTCCTTTGCCTGGGCAAGATCTGATGACTCCTGCCCCGGGTTACGAATTCAGACTAGCTACTGTCAAAGAGGCCAGGAACGAGCTTCCGCTTTATATAAAGAAAAAACCTCTTCCTTTCTCTCTTCCTGATCAGCAGATTCAGAGCGATCAGGTGATGCCTCCCTTCTCGTTGAATGACAGGCCCATTCTTAGACATGATGAACTCCTGTCGCGATGAATGAAACTCGCCCCGCTGCTTGTCAATCACATCGGAAAGTCGTTGGGTCGGCGGAGACCTCTTTCGGCAAAGAATTATACCACAAAGCTTTTCGAATTTTCCTCTATAAAAACAACCTCTTTCTTTTTTTCAAAGAATAAGTTGTTTTCACTCTTACTCCTTACTGAAAGCTTAGTAAGGAAGTCGCTAGACTGATTCTTTGTTTGAGTTGAATAATTTCTTTCAATAATTTTATGTATCCTGAAGGCCTTTTCCAATATTGAAAATAGACAACCTATTCTTCTTATCTGAAAGGATAATAAGTTGCAAGAGTCTTCTTCATCCGAATTAGGTAACAAGCCGTGGAACATGAAAGACTCCAGTCAACGAAAGACTAAGAGAAGAACATGAAGAAAACATATTACCAACAGAGGAAAGAGATAAGGCAGTCCCATCAGCAGTAAATATAGAAGAAAGAGGAGGGGGGGTAGACTTGGTGAGAAGAGAGACATTACCAGTCATATGGTTTGATGCCCCTGAATCGATCAACCAAGTAGAAAAAGAAGTACCTGAAGTTCGTTCCGTTACCTTTTAAGAAAGTAGACGAATCACTCTCTTTCTCTATTAGAAAAGTGGACTTTTTTTTCACAGCATGCGTATGCGGAAAACGAGAGTCCTTACTTTTCTTTCTTTAGCCCGGGGGGCTATGGGTTCCGTTTTGTTTTCTCCCTCTCTATCCCTCTTTTTTTTTATTTGAAATCTTTTATGTTCGGCTATACCAACATGGGCCCTCCCTTTGAAGTGCATTTCTCAGATCAGCTTCCCGAGTCAGACGAAAGAGGGTGAAAGGCCCAACTTCTTCATTCATGGCCTCTTTTTTTGTTTTGTTTGATTGATCTTTCTTTCGCGACCTGAGACAAAAGAAAAGTCATACAAAGAAAGGTCCTTTCATGCAATGCATAACGGGGGCGGGCCCCCTATGGATTCCTCAACTCAATGAATGAAGGGAGGAAGGCCGGCTTTCTATATGAAAATTCAAACAAAAAGGAAAAGGGTAAAACCATATCTTACTGAAGAATCTGACTGAATGAGGAAGAGCTCTTTATGTGGTCTCACTTTACCACCATCTGAAATGCGCGAAACTTCGATTGGTGGAAGCCAGTCCATGAAGATTCTCCCTTTTCTTACGTACAATTCCCCTCTTTCGGTAAGCATCCAGTATCTCAGCAAATGAACATTTCTCTAAGCTTATCCTGTAGCTTATACGTCGTTTGAAAGCTGCTTCAAGGATCCAACGAATAGCTAAGGTTTGTTGACGATCCCTGGCTAAAATCCCAGGGACATCATAAATAGTACCTGCTACTCTTACTTTTTCCACTTCGCATATAGGCTTTATATTCTCTACGGCGTCAACCATAAGTTTGATTACATCGCGTTCAGTTCGAGCTGGGCGATGAAAAGTTTGATAAACAATAGCACGAACTCTCGTTCTTTTACCTTCTTTCATGCGAAAGTTGACCAACTTCTTGATCAATTGTTTTTGCTCACCATCCAAGCCCCCCATATAGCTGAGAATTTCCGAGCAATTGGAAGCCGCTTTCGATGACGAGGCCGAAAAATTGAGATTACGCAATCGTTACTGTCCATCTTTATCAGCCAACTCCCCTGTTTCCATCTTTCCTTTGACCAACGGGTCCTCGAACCAACCTGTCCCTTATTGAACCTCCAAACAAGAAATCATCCCTAGATGGGGGAAGGCGCCGTAAAACATCAAAGAGCCAGTGCTCATTAATGTCATCTCCCCACTTCCAAGACTGTGAGTGATACCGCCTAATATAATTCCGGAGATTCCGGAGGGCGCTGACATTCGCCTCTGGAGATCTATAAAAAAACGAATTTGCGGCGATGTCATCTGCCGCTTCCAAAAAAGAAAAGCCCTGTCTTCTGCGGGAGCAATGCTTGCCGCAGAAGCCCATACCCTTACAATACCGGTCACAGAATTTTTGAAGGAGTCTCGCCATCGCCTTGCGGATTTGTTTGCGTAGACGCTCCTTTTCTGCGTCATCGTCCTACGGAGCGCCGCACTCGGCCGGCCCGCGTGGAACTGAGGTGCTGGCGACGTAAATCTGGTTACGCGGCCGAGTCATAAAGACTTTGACAAAAAACTTGAGTATAACTGTAACAAGGATAATAGGTAATATGACAATTAAGAATCAGTTACCGATCTTCCTGGAATGGCTTTTGAAATGCTGCTGGCTTATGGGATGTAGCAGAAAGGGGTGTAACAAAACTTGCAACGAGAATCACTGAAACAAACTCCAACTCAAAGATCCGGGAGGGAAACTATCCTCGCCTATTAGACCTCCTATCGAGGAAAAGGATTTGCTTGTATCCTATTCAACTCTAACTGAAACTTTCACTGGCTCACAGAAAAGCAAGCATACAGGGACGCCGTTGGCTTACTCGCTTTCTTATCAATTGGATTCTCCTTTTATATGATATTCTTTGAAGCTTGATACGCAGATGAGTCATTCAATAGAAAGATTTTTTGAGAAACTTTTTCTTCTATACTCGTTGACTCTTGGAAGTATGGTTTGCGAGCTGCCCGAGAAGAGATGCCTAAAGGACAGGGACAGGCCGGGAATGACTTGTATTGGAAGAAATTAAAGCCCCTCCAATCGTTAACCTCAGGAAACTTGGTAATTTCATGGGAAAGACAGATATTACTAGTAGCCCCATGACTGTTATACACCTTATACCTCTTATTATAGGTAGATCTATTAGGACTGGTATGACTATACATTATCCTTTTATCCAACAAGGTATCCCTATTCTCTCTTATGAGGTTTTGTTTTGGAAATCTCATTAAGTTGGGCAATCTCTGTCTTGCCTTCGTATACGAAACTAAGGAGAAAAAAGCACATTACTGATACAAAGGCGAACCCGACTATTTACAAGCACGGATGCCACTACATAAACTGCTAGCAAGGATAAGAATGGTCTATCTTCTTTTTCTTACCCTCTCCTATGCACCTACCCTATTAACGTCCCGACTATAGAAGGCCATGGCAGCAAATGCAAGGTGCAAGGCCTTTTTTCGATTACTTGCAGGTATCCCCTCTCTCTGTATAGGGCTAGAAAATAAGAGGAAAAGAACTAATCACTCTTCGTACTGCTCAAAAGAGAAATCCTAGACTACCACTCACAGGAATAAAGACTGGTTTGATTCTAAAGCTAAAGAAAAGTACCTTTTTCTTTTCCAAAAAAAAGATGATAAACACTTTCAAGGGTCTTCAAAAGAAAAGATGGAGTTAGATTGCCCCTGCCCAAACAAGTGGGAAGCCCTTTTTATGACTAGCTACCTTTGTTTAGGGCTGCGCTTTTTATCTTTATTTTTTTTCTTTTTTTCTTGATGGCTTTTAAGCGGATTGCTTTCAAACTGGCCTTAACCTACTTGATTCAGTTTTCTCCCAATGTATTGAACTCTTCCTCGAAAAAGTGTTTTCGATGGCTTACAGGACTTAGAAAAAAGAGCTTAAGCTTAGAAAAACAAAAAAAAAAGAATAGAAAGGCATCCGGTTACCTTTTCTTTTGCGGATCTCCGCCGCCGACTTTTGCACTATTGTTACTTACATCTCTTCTCTGACGCAATTCCTGACTAGTCGTAGTTAGCTTAAGGACCGAAATAAGAGGTTTCGGGGGAGCTGCTAGGCTCCTTTCTCATGGGAGGGGTTCGCATCCAACTCTTATATATACCCGGTCATTGGCAACATCTTCTAATTCGTTAAGCGCAAATAGCCTATATAAGATAACTCTGATCGTCTCCTACTTTTCACTCAAGTTATTAGCCCCCTACTGACTACCGGGGCATCCTCTAATGAGCAAGCACAAGCACTAGTACACACGCATTTGCCCGTTAGCAACTGTGACTCAGAAACCAGAGTCAAAGAGTAGTCGCCTCATTTTAGTCCCGAATGATAAAAACCAGGATTTTCTAATTCAAAGCAAGCTCCCTACAATCGCACCCTAGGAGAGTGCAAATGGGAAGTTGAATGGTCTGGTTCCACTTAGCAGCCCAAATCCGCGTACCCCCTTTCACACGCAAGTAAGCAACACGCGCAAGCAAGTACGCTTTAGCTACTAAGCTTCGAAACAACCAATAGGCTTACTTCGAAGTAGGAGCTTGAACTCCAGTATTAGAATGAGTCTTATTAGTAATTCCCTGGGGGAAGGCTCCCCCGCCCGCCCCGACGCTGAGTCGCAACTCTTCCTGTAGAAACCTCCTTCAACTGATTCAAGTGATTCAGTCAGTAGGAGAATAAGTAAGAAAGTCAGATGCCTCTCCTGTAGGCCCACCTAAGAATAGAGAGGGTACTTTCTTTCTTCTTTTTAAAAAGGGCGATGTATACGATGGGAGATATAAGAGGAAGAAAACAGGTTCTTCTCTTGAGCCTATTTTGTTTTGTTTGATTGATCTTGCCACTTAGAACTGGTAGGTAGGTCTGTTGTATTTCTCGAGGATCCCCTTCACTAATAAAGAAGGCAAGAAAAGAGAAACAAATGAGGAAGAGTGCTTTATTTGAAATTAGGATTGGCCGAAGAAAATAAAGAGTAAAAAAAAAGGAATTTTTGATCGGTGGGAGTGGTGGATCTAGTTGATGTAACAGAGGAGCCTAGCCTAGAGAGGGCAGGGCTGTCGTACGGAGGATTTATATGACAGTGGTCTTGGGGAATCTTTGCGGAGCGGTCCCTCTGCATCAGGCGCTACGAGAAAAAGAAGTTGAGTCTCTTTTTTCCTTCTTTTGAAGAAAACAGTAGTACAACCCTCGAAAAAATCAGTATTTTCGCAGAGGTTGCATGCCGCGGCTAGGAGAGCTATTGGGAGGTTCTTCCTATATGAAGACATAAGCTTTTATGCAGTTTGGGACAATTCATACTACCAGCCTCTGTTTATGCTGTAGCAGGTTGTGGTGCGGGCTTCAAAGGCCCCTCAACGTTTGAGATGCGCACTACCATTAGGAGTTAGAAAGGAAGACCCCGAGAAGGAATTTTCAACTATCAGAAACCTCACTTAAGAAGAAGTAGTTGGAGCTGGGCTCCGAACTATGAGAGTTTGCTTTGGTTTTCTGTTTCTAAGAGCGGTCTGATCCCTTATTTGATCAGACAGACCGCTCCTGGTGTTCGAACTAGTCATTAATGGTCGGCTTCTTTGGTATCCTTTCGGTATGCGTTGCGAACACTTTCATTTTTAGCGTCTTATCTTCTTTAGAGAAGCGAAACTCGAACGGATAGAGCAGATGGTCCAACTACATAACTTTCTCTTTTTTATTATTTTTATGGTCGTGCCTCGTGGCACGGCAGCACCCGTACTATTGAAATGGTTCGTCAGTAGAGATGTTTCCACAGGTGCCCCTTTTTCCAATGGTACTATAATTCCTATTCCTATCTCTTCATTCCCTCTTTTGGTCTATCTACATTCCAGGAAATTCATACGCTCCATGGACGGAGCAAAAAGTGGAGTCTTGGTCAAAGCAAGCCGCCCTATTCTATTACCAGACATAATTGGGAGAAGCTCATCCGAAACTAGAGCTAGAAACGCCTCATTTCGTTTCGTTGCCGTTCTTCATTTTCTTCTTCTCGAATCCAAGGGGGACTTCTCATATTTAGAATCTTTCTGCGGTGTGCTCCGTTTACTATTCTTTCGTACTTTCTTCTTTTTACCACGCGATAGGTCAGCGAAGCGTGAGCGGGCGCGGAGAAGGAAAGGCCAAACACTTCGGCCTAACGGGAATGAGCAACGACGAAATGACAAGATGAGGTGCTCCGGGCACCCCCATTTAGAAAGAAGGGTCGAAGGTTTTGGGCCTGTAGCTTTCCTCGTCCCCCCTTCGTCGGATGGTGCTTGTGTAGGGGATATACCACCAGAAATCGGGCTTGAAGCTCTCGCCTTACCAACGAGCCGACAGCTGATGGCTATGGCTGTTGGTCACGACTACTACCAAAAAGCTCCAATGAAGATGAATATTTCACATGGAGGAGTGTGTATCTGTATGTTGGGTGTTCTTCTGTCGTGCGACCCGGCGGCTTCTTATGTGCGACCTGTGGCCCACGCCTCCTATTTGTTCAGGGCGGGCGGCGTGAACTCTGATTCGATTCGGGTATTCAATCCCGCCGCTGAGATGCTCAGTTGACTCCTTAACCTTGATAGGAAGATGGCTTATTCAATAATTCGTGCATAAGGGTAAGGAATTTTGGATGAACTAATGCGAATGGGTGTAAGCTTCGCTGCTCGGAAACACCCAGTGCTGACCACACTGAGAGACACGAAAGCGCAGGTAACGCCAGTTGGCGAAGTGGCGTTAAGCATCCCTAGCGGTACGAAAAGAGAGGTCGTGATGATATCATCTACGTCCGTACCGCTCCTCGTGGAGTAGATCCCGCATCCGACCAAGTCTTTGACCAGGGAACGGGAGAATTCCCACTACCGCTGGCAGGCCAGCCGGGCCGTGAGCGCGGCGGGAACGGGCTTCCCAAAAAGCCAGCCCCGGGCCGGGGTCAGCATAGAATGAAGGGGACGGCCCTAATGTTGTGTTGGCAAAGCCAACTTCTTGGGTTGCGGGCGGAGAAGAGCGGACGTGGGGACTCGGGTCGGGGCGCAGCGTAACTAAGAGAGCCATTCCATTTAGGGCGAGACAGAATGGGCGGGCACGAGCGGTCTGGTGTCCGAGCCGATTGGTCAGACGACGACTACTTCACTTATTAGATTAGTATTAGCCGCCTATCACGGAATGAAATGAGATAAAATAGCAAGAACGCGAAGCGCTAGCGCTATAGGATCGGTTTTTTTGGGGGGATAAGCTCGCTTCTTCACAAGCTTATCCCCGCCCCGACCGGAAGCTGCTGGGTCTCCCCATCTCTCCTAAACTTCCCCCGGTCTTCGGCCCGAGCTGTATGAGGCAGAAACTCGTCCCACGTACGGTTCGGAGGCCGAGCCCCACCCCAGCAGTAATGGTGCGGCTTAGGTCAACTAACACAAAGAAGATACAGTTCACTCAACGATTGCCTTTGGGTTCCGAACTCCATATGGGGAAGGAGCGTTGTTGTTTGCGAGGTCTCGATCATTTACATGGACCCACTTTTCATTCCATTTGTGGGAATTTGATGATCTATAAACCGTCCCTAACGAACGATCGGCTCATGTTTGAGCATGATGAATCACTTCGTGCCGACCTGTTGCTAATAAACTTCCCGGCCTCATATGAGAATGGAAAACTTGAGCATTTTCTGCATCGGTGGATGAAGAATCGCAAACATAAGAATTTCTGGTTAACCATGTTCCCAGAAAAAAGATACTTTCGAGAAACGACGAGCACGACTGAAGTGGCTATACATACAAATCTATTTACGGATCTATATGCTTCGATTGGAACTGGAAGTTCCAGAACAGGAGGCTGGTATACCACCATAATGAAACTGCCCTTTCTTTTTTTTATTCGGATAGGATTTATGTTGGCTTCGTTGGGAGGCTCGCGTAGTTTGTTACGTCAGCTCCAAAAGGATAACTTGCGTTGGAATCGAGAAAGTTCCGTTTAGTTCATAATTGCATAAAAGGAGTCAAAGTAGTGGCTGCGGCGCGCCGAGGCACTTCTTTGACTGTCCCCGTCCGCCCGGCCTTCCGCCCCGCTCTGAAGAATTCGTGGGCCTAAGGCGGGCGAGACAGAATGGGCGGGCACTACTAATCAAGCCAAGCCGCCGATAAGCGAAAACACACGCTAGTAGCATGTTTAGGGCCGCTCAAAGAAATCGCTAGTAGCATGTTAGGGCCGTAACTCACCTAATAACTAAGCCGCAGGAAATAAAGTGAGATCCAATGTGTCGATACAGGACAAAACTTCTACCTGGGGATGCCGCCAATGCATTGTCTTTTTCGCTAGTTTGCTTTGTTCTAAATTGACCTGGAAACAACTCATTTTCCCCGCCCTAGTCAAAAGTCTATAAGCATATCTCCACTTTAAGGTCTATATAAGAGGTTCTAGAACGCCGTATTTGGAAACTGATTCAGAAAGGGCAATACTGAGTACGATAGAAGCTACGAGGAAAGAAAGACCCTTTAACATCTCCCGATTCTTTAAATCTAGGGGGTCGAATTCAAGAGGTTTTGGTAAGATCTCTTTTGCAATACTATTAAGAGGTTCACCGCATTCACATGGACTAGGAAGACGATGCTTGCTACAAACCCCATCAATAAAGGTGTCCCGGACAACCTTTACAAGAAGATCAGGATCCGGAGAGAGCAAAAGAGTTTTTGGATTTCTTAATAATGGCTCAGGCGTTGTGTACCACCATACAGTAATCCCAAGAATCAAAGAGAATGCTAAAACAAAACGAGTGTCCTTCAAGTAAGAATAAAGAATCGCCTGCTCCAAGCCAAAGGATTTGATTCGTGAGGTATTCCGGTTAATATCGGCCAATCCAGCTTTTCTATCTGGAGAGCGAATAAAAGGACGGTCTTCATTGATTTGAAACGGAAGTAGACTCCTATGAGCCCTATTCGGTTCCCAGGGAGCAAAATGATAGCTAGCCACCCACTGACTACCCTTTATTTGGTATTCAAATCCATTTACATTGTGTTCGGCATTTCTTATCTTTTCAGATATTTCTTTTTTTAGCGATTGATCATTCAGCATCTCACGAAATGAATCGCGATCTATATCTATAACATTACCTTTAGAGGGCGATGTAGGGCGTCCTCTTGGCTTACGCTTGATTTTGATCCAGGCTGGGTATCTTGAAAATGGATTGGCCAATTGATTAGTCAAAGTTGGATTCTCAACAGATAGATCTTCTTCCCTCGGTACCTTCCTTATTTCCCTGATGTAAGTTTTAGAAAGAGTTTGAACATGGCTTAATAGAATTTTTGGACTGCACAAATACTAATGGCGAATGCCAACGTTATACTAGCCATCCACATTGCTATGTTTAAGGGAGCTCTCTCCCGCGGCTTACAAACTCAGAATTCAAGGAAGTGAACTTGCTTATGAGGGCTATCGGTTCAGCCGACCCAAGCGTGGGCGAACGTACCAAGATCAAAGTACCGGAACACGAGCATATGGGGGAGCTCGTGATGCGAAGGAGTTGGAAAACTTCCTTTTCGATATTGATTTCGTGTAGTGAGACCCGACTCAGAAGAGGCAAAGGTAACAATGGCGACCATGTACCTCACTGGTGATGCCAAGCTATGGTGGCGCACCAAATATGCTGAGAGAGAAAGCGGTCATTCCACCATTAACTCGTGGGACGACTTGAAGCGTGAGCTGAAGAATCAGTTCCTTCCTGAGAATGTGGAGTTCATTGCTCGCCGGAAGTTGAGGCAACTCCGCCAAACTGGCACGGTGCGCGACTATGTCAAGCAATTCTCGGCCCTAATGCTTGACATCCGTGACATGTCCGAGAAGGACAAGCTGTTTTACTTCATTGTAGTACTGAAGCCCCATCTCGGTCAGGGCAGGCGACGCCCTTGCTTCATCGTATTGACTTGCTCATTGCAAGGGGAGATCCTTTCCTGTCCCCATCGGCTTGTCCCGTCGGTAGGAAAAAGATTATTCATTAATATCGGTTCAGCAATGCCTCGATGGTGAATCAATTCAACTATTTCTCGCAAGCTTTCCGGTCTTGAATTCAGGGTAGTTAGCTGCCGGTTCCAAGTTAGCTTCACAGGCTGTGTATGCCCATGGCGCACTTGAGTTCAATCAAGATTCTTCTGAGCAGGGGTCCTCCCCGGATTCCCTTCCCGAACTCTCGCCAAACCCAGTAGTTTACGAATTATCGGCTTCCGAACCAGTAACAGCAGCCTCATCAACTGAAGTTTTCAACTCTCCGGCAGCCATTTCTAGAGATGCCTTTGTAGGGGCCAGATCTAGATCAAGAACAGCATTAGTTTATAGGGCCTCACCGCCAAAAGGTCAATAGGGGGGTTAGGACAAGGGACAGCTACCCTAGTACATCCTGCCAAAGAGATGGCTACCTTAGGGCTTTAGGGACATATGAACGTTAGCCGGACAGGTCCAACGACGAAACAACCAGGTCTTCCGTTGTTCCTATTAGTTGGGGTTCTCCCATAGTGGGCCATCCCAGAGGGGTAACAACTATCATAGTGGTGGGTTTTCCCCCGGGCTTTCCCCTATAGTGCAGCGGAAGCAAAGCAAGCAGGAGTAGGGACAATTTCAACTGCTTCATCTGTACCTTTTTCTGCTCCTGTATCTTGGTCAACAGAATCAACAACTTCTGCTGGATATACTGCTACTGCATCAACCGACTCAACTTCTCCTGCGACTGCTACTGAACCGACTAGCTAAGCTACCTATGAACGTCTCTGCTGCTGGTGCTGGTGATGAAGGTAGTGGTGGATGGACGGGAAGGGATGTTACTGATGGCTGGCTTTGGTAGTAGTAGTGCTGTGGGCTAGCTTGGCTCTTTCTGGCTTTGCTGCTTTCTCTCTAGCTTCTGCTTCTGGTGGTACCTTGACTTCTTCCTCTCCTGCTGCCAATGAACCTCCAGCCTCTTCTGCTCTTTCAAGTTCCAGTGCTGGCGGAAGAACCTCGCTCCTGTACTCGGATCTAAGTGATCTAGCATCGAGTGGATCTAATGAGGCAAGAGAAGCAGTCGAAGGCGACTAGATTCTTCTAACCATTAAGCGGGACAAAGACCGGGGCGGGCTCTAGTAGTGGAAACCATGAATCCAATTCCTCTATTGCTCTCCCATCCACCAACCTCTCTCCTCTTCCCAATATCCAGCCAGCACTGCCCTCGAACAGAACCATCTTTCTCTCTATCTCTCGGCTTGGAAATAGCTACCAAAGAAGGAATCTGATGCACCAGTGGGTTCTCGATCGAATGAAATAACGTATCTAAAGGCCCACCTAATGGATCCAACGAAGAGCCATCAACAGAACCTCCACCAAGCTCTCAACTAATCGGGATCGACTCAACCAGATAAGCTTTCCTATGCTGGTGAGCCCACTTCTCCAAGTCCATATCTTCCGGCATCACCATTCCCAATGCATTCTCTTCCTTCCAAAGCTATCCTTTGATAGCTGGGAGACCCACTTGTTATGACGTATCTAATAGGCAGCCTGAACCCACGAATGTAGAACCATCAGCTTTCCTTCAAAACCTGTACCCAAGAGGCCCGTAAATACCTGGCCAATTGCTTCACTTCCAGTCCCAGGTAACCTCCTTTCTCCGGCAGCAACTACCCGACTAATGCTTTCGATGCCTCCCTCGCAGTCAAAACTATCCTCTCCAGTGGCTAGGGCCAGAAGCCTCCTTTCCTTCAACTAATTCAAGCGATTCATGCAACCTAACAAGGGGGAAAGTCATCTCATTAGAGCAGGATTCCTCTATGTTGGGGGGCTGGCGTTACGTTATGGGTAATTAGATTCCCTACGTCTTGTTATTGTTATTGTTATGGTTGATCTAATGTTTGTTACGCAGGAGGGGAGGAGGAAATAGGAATAGATATAGAAGTCAAGGGAGTAAGCCCCCGTCCCTCGATTAGGTTTGAGTGAATGAGCCACTGCCTTTAATATTTAATAGGGAGTCCCAATCTCCCTTCCCCTTCGGTAATAGAGCAAGGGAAAGAGTCAGATAGAAAGAAGATAGGTGCGGAGTTCTTGCTTGTCTTATTGAGATGAGGATACTGGCTTGCTTTTCTTAGGAGTAAGCCAAGCAAGTCTTTATCTTTAATGATTAGCCGCATTGATTCCATTCTTTGCCAGTTCTATTGCTTGGAGTAGATAGTTAGGCTATTGAGAAGGAATAACTACCTATCTTGCTAGCGAATCCAGGGAGGGAGATATACTAGTAACTAAAAGTCAGTAGCGAGCTAACAGGTCTGTGTTAAGGGATTAGGTTAATGAATCTATAAGATAAGTAGTAATTAATAGTAATGAGACCGCTTATTGGATCTTTAATACACCACTATACTATTGATGAGGGGAGTTCAGAAAGGGCTAGAAGGAATCAATCATTACAGGAAGAGGAGGGAGGACTTTTTTTACTTCCTACGCAGAGCGGAAAAGACAAGCGCAAATAGATGACTTCTATAAGGTCACACTGGACTTGCTAATCTCCTAGTATTTCGGCATTGACTCAAATCAAAAAGAGTTCTTTGCCTGCTCAGCCGCAACTCCTTTCAGGGTTCCAAACCTTGGTCTATTTGACTGTCTGTTAGGCTTTTGAGTTGTTTCGTGTCTTGTGATGAGGGCTTGTTTTGTGAGGAAGTAAGCTTAAGCCATTCAAGGAAGTATGATCTGTTTACTTAACTTAGTGGGATTGAGCCCGAACTACCAGCTTCGCCACTCAACCACGGATTCATAGCTCTCCATATCAGCTTCTTGTCGGTCTCGCATTCAGAGCGCTTATTCACACAGAGAAAAAACTGCTCTGAAAAGACGGGAGAAAGGTTACATGCAGTGGAAGTTGGAGTAGTCTCTTGGGCTTGCATCAGTATCAATTATTGAAAAAGCAGGAACTTTCCTAAGCGTGATAACTTACTTGCTAGCTAGCTTGCTGATTGGGGCATATACACACTATAGAAAGAAATAGCATCCCGAAAAAATCTAAATCTCTACAGCAGTTGATGAAAGGTCAAAGGACTCTCTTTAGATTCAATTCAAACTCTTTTTTGAGGCACTCAGGAACCAATTGGGGCAGGATTTGAGGTCAATTACCGCAAACGAGATTGAGGTGATTTCGATCAGATGGACTTTCTCAAGAGTCACCCCGAGTTATCTTCCCGCCATGTCCCAGTCATTCGGGAGCTATCGGAAATATTGGATGATCATCACGACTTTGCTTCTATCCCAGGACGCAGGGATGCGATTCAGAAAACCAAGGAGCTTTTAAGCGTTCTGCTGCTTGCCTAAGAATTGTATGGCCGAAGAGGTGGGATCTGGACGTGAAGCACTACGGGCCTGGATCGGCTACCGGTTTCTATCGCGAATCTTAAAGAGAAGATAGCGCAGTGTCCCACTAGCAGAAGAAAATCGGGAACTGGAGCGAAAGAAGAGTAGGATCAGAAGTCAAGTCTCATCCCACGGGCGCATCTGTATTTATTTACTAGGCTCTTCCTTGCCTTGGAAAAGATCACACTGTTTATTCCTTCAACATAGGTAATGCCGACAGTGGCAAGAGCTTCTTCTTAAATTACAGAAGATCTGCTGCGCTTATGCCTTCAAACCCGAAAACAGTGGTTATTACGACACCAGGTGAAATAGCTGCTTTTTCTTCTCTTCCTCCCCTCGACCTCGGGCAACTTATCTCCCTTTATTTAGAGAACCGAGTGAACGCAGAATCCTAATCGGCTTTTCGGCTAGCACGTGGGATCTTCTTCTTTATATTAAGATAGAAGAAAACAAGAGCTGATTTTTCTCCTCGTTCGCTAGCCTTTTGTTTTGGCTTAGTTAAGACTTCTTCCATCTTATCTTGGCTTACTAGCCAAGTCCAATAGCAACGGAGTCTTGCTAACATAAAGCTGAGAGCAAGCATTTCTTCCGCACGCACCTTGATCAGGGCTATTTTCGCTACTTCAGATTAAGAGAGGTACGTATTAAATACCGACACGACAGGGGGAGGGAGATTAGGGAAGTCAGTGAGTGTAGCCAGCCAGTGTAAAGAAAGTTGGATCTTATCAAGCTAGCTTTTTAAAATTCCTGTCTTTCTTCTTTCGATCCAGTTTGAGCTGCTGTCCCATATGAGTGGACTACTTTCTAATTGACTGATGCAGTAAGGGTTGTTTATGAGGGGATTAGTTGCAAATTTCCTGCTGGAGTAAGGGGAAAAGGCTAGTCTTTTAATTATCTCCTTTAATGATTTAAGGAGGAAATCAAGTTTATATGAGTGAATCTAATTATCTAACTTAAGTTAGTTAGTATAATAAGCAGGTGAGTTTGAAAAACAGTGGCTGTTATAAAGATCAAATTCAGAGCGTTTATTAGGCACGTGCCTTACGTCGGGTTAGACAAAAAGCTTAGGCAAGCAGGTCAAAATAGACCTCTTATTTCTCTCTCGAAAGGAAGGGCAAGAAAGTGATAAAGTACGAGTAAAGGTTAGAGAACAAGCTATACAGTGTGAGATATATTATAAGTTGTAGTTGAAGTGCTTCTCACCGGAATTTATGTTAAATCGCCTTCCATTCCTTCTCCGGGGGACTCCTTCTTAGCTAGAGTTTAAGTAAGGGGCTATTCTAATGAATAGTGCTCTATCTAGGCATGTTAGCTTCATTTTAGGATAGCAGATTCGTCTCCTTCGGACCCTTGACTTTCCCGGGGATAATAAATAGAGTATCAGCACTTGTTATTGCAGTAGTCGTCCCTTCCAGCGAGTGCTATTTCCCCTTCCCCAGATCCATGAATTGCAAGCTATCTTGATCGGTCAGAGAACGAAAGGAAGGAGCGTAGCCTCTTTCAAAGAATGATGACACCCTGACTCAATACATTTTTTTAAGAGTAGTCTATGTACTGAACCAGAGCCTTACATCCCGCCGTCACTTAAATAGAATTTTTTCCTGGAACAAAACGAGAAATGTGACGGAGATGAGCAACTCATCCTCGTAGCGGTGCAGTCCCTAAGTAAGTTCATCGGCCCATTTCCACTAATAGACAAGCCACAATTCTAAAGTTTTTCATTCGGAGAAACGAATCAAAAATAGGCGGCTTTTTCAAGGCTCGTCCTAACCTAAAAGCAGGTCGATGCCTAAAAACACGGGGTTGAGTCAAATGTATTCTTTATTTTCTAAGGTCTTCCCTTCGCCCTAAAACAGACTATTTCATCGTCACTCTATTAAGGGCTCCTACCCACTGATCCATTCCCATCCCAGTCCGCTTGATTTTAGAAAGAATTAGAGCCGAAAGGACCAGATCTCTCATACGTGGGTTGCCCGCTTCCCCTCGTTCATAGATAGGTGAGAACAAATATTGTTCTCAGTTGTTAGGAAAAGTGCTTCAATAATATATTCGCGAAAGACTTGAGTCACTGGTACCTAAACCCGTACCCAACGGCATCAGGAAATGAGATCCTCAGAACCGAAAGTCGAAGACTCGCTCCTACATCTCGAACTCTCAAAGGACGTTATTCTGATTGGCCCATTTCGTCCCAAAGAGACCTTCCCAACCAGCCATCCCCATCCCTAGCTTGAAGGAGGATTGATGAACCGCCTGGGGCCTCAAGAAAGACCATCAATGATGACGACTCCCGTCCGACGCAAGAAAAGAATTGGGAGGAAGGTCCCATCCCTGGATACCAGGTACATGGCAACAGGGAAAGCGGCTAATTGGCTCCACCTCAGAAGGCGCACCATCTTTGGTACCATGATTGTCGTTGTTGAAATACCGCTTAAAGCATTCTAGATGCAAAAAAAAAGAAGAGAAAATGGTTTGGCTTACCACATGCGATTTGAAGAAGCTTATTTCATTCATTTCCCTTACCAGCTTTAGTAGCGGGCCTTCTAGGCATGAAATAGGAGAACTCCACTTCTCAGGTATCAGCCTCAGGTTTTGTTAGTGAGATAAAGATCCTGTTGTGGAAATTCCCAACTGGATGAATCTTTTGATTCGATGTAGCATAGGATGGAGCGGGGAATTCAGTTGACAAGGCCGCCGACCGGAAACTACCTGGGAAAGAAGCTTTGCAAGGATCTATTTTAGCATTTCGGATCGGACCATCCGCTTAGTAGCCTTGAACCCCTTTCTATGAAAGAAGGGGCGACGGGGTAGAAAGGCCGGTTGAAAGCAGGCTAAGGGTCAAAGGGTTGCAAGCCAGGGAAGACCAATGCCTTATCGAATCTCTGTGAACTGCAGCTAGTTTAAAGCTAGATTGCTAATAAAGTCGTTTTCCCCCCGAACCTGTACTCTTTCCCTTGGACTGGCTCTCTCTCAATTCACTGAATGTCGGAGAAAACTCTCCCCTACTTCAGGAAGTCTGGTTTGCCTTCTCATCCAGTTTGAGATTGGTTCTTACAGCATGAGGTTGACCGGCTTCGCGAGATCAGTTCGATCTACTCTAGGCTAAGCTCCTGGTGCCCTGCCTTCTCGAAAAAATCTCGCACTGGGCACAAAGGCAATAAAGACGTGGCTTTCCGAAAAGAGTAAGAAAGGATCGTAGGCAAACGGTGACCGGCCACGAAGGAAGGCTCTTTAGGCGCAGCTTTCTTGATCCACTAACTGAGTCATTTTCAAAAAGACAGTGAACCAGATGATTATCTATCTTGTACAAAGGTACACTTAACACCAACCCAATCTCGACAAAGAAGAAAGAAAATAGACGCTTTTCATGCCAACTGTCTCCCCAACGACCAAGTAGAGTGGCTTGGATCCATCTGCCCTCCCGTGCTATCCCATGGCACCGCACTAACCATTCCCCGAGCATTGCCGCCGCTCCTGGCTCTCTCCGGACCCATGGATTTAGTGGGCTAGAAAACTTGCTTGAGAAAGGCAGATTATAAAGGAGGGGCATATCCGATTGAAATGGAAGATGATCTTATACACGTCACGTAGTTCCATATCTTCGCCCCAGTCTGTCAATCTTTTAGTACCCTATCCTATAGAGAACGTAGTAAGGACAGTTTAGGGAAGTTATTTAAGCATCAGTTGAAAGCCCTCAAGCTATCTTTTATTCCATTCAGTCAGTTCCTCAATTACGATTCGATCATTGAGGAGGTAGTCGGTATCAGAGTTCCGACGATTTCTTTGTTGCCTGGTTTCGGGCAATGAAAAGAATAAGCCTGAGCATCTCCAACCCAAAAAGGGGGGGGGAAGAAAGGAAGTGGCTTCCCCAAGAGCGAGAGATGGAAGAATTCTATCATCGGGCTCGGTCAAAGAGCTACCCTGATGACTAAGGGAAGAAGCGGTCAAGCCGGAAATCCAGTAAGAAAAGCCCGGCCATACTGCCGTCTGCTAAGTTTGCTGTGAAAAAAAGGAATTTGCAAAGTCCCACAGCGTATTCTATTCCTTCTGTCCGTGGGTGTGGGACTAGTCATTCCCTTCATTCCTTGCGCTCAGAATCCAATTTTCTAGAAATCCTCTTCTGCATCACCAATGCTAGTTGACCAAGAACTCCCAATACCACTAGCTTTCTAAAAACTCCTTGAGAAGATGTGAAAGGCTATATAGGGCCATCAATCAGAAAGGAAGTTTAAGTTTCCTCCATCGTCTGAGATTCAACTCGAAAGTAGAACCTAGACGTGGAGAGATCGGCCTCGTAGGTGCGGACAAGGTAAGGAAAGTCCGAATTAAAGACTACCGACGGTCTAGCCTACATGATGAGCCCAGAGAGTGGTAAGCTACCGGCCTTTCGCTAATCACCGGGTTGACAATACTAGGTTATGCCTTCTTTATCCGGCTCTTAGCCTTCTTCCTCGAAGTGAGGCTTTCCTTACATATTGACTCCCCAAGGAAATAGGCTGCATAGAACTCTTCTTTCCACGGCTACTAAGATCGGTGCTATAGCTGTTTCAATATCAGTGCAATAACTCAGTGAACCTGGGACAGAGTGGTACATCAATCCCCTCTCTCTTATCATAGCGGCTAAGCCCATCCTTCCTGCGTACTCAATAACCTCTGCCCCTTGGAAAAGAGCCCGAGGCACCTCTTTACTGATAAAAAGAATAGATAGAAAGAATGGGTTGGCTTAATACATGATTTGAACCATTAGCATCTACTTTCGAACCATTCGCCTCTACTCTTTGTTGTGAAGCTCATTCCCCGATCCGATCCCTACATCAAATGAGTCTGTTCTACGCTTTTATGGTCGAAAGACTAAACCAAGACAAGTGAGCTAATGATGCCTCCTTCATCTGAAGATGAAAGCGGAATCTTAAATACATTGCATTGAGATCACCGAAAAAGAAAGACAAAACTAGGAGAAGGAAGCAGCATTTGGAACCAGATGCCAGCGGGTAGAGAGGTGTGGGGTAGCAGCCTATGCCCGGAACCAGGTTTTCAAATATCTGGGCTTTGAAAGACCAGGAACCTTGGCAATTCCGGAAATTCAAGACCAGTCGATGATCCATCCCTTGCTCATGCTGCTGATCTCGTAGATCATATTCCCCACAGCTATTCCCGCCCAATTTCTTTACCGTTCTTATTGTTCTACTCCTGGGGTTCCAGAGTAAGGATTCACAGCAAAGGTTCATATTAAGTAAATAGACGGGCCGTCAAGCAAAGCAAGAGAGGCGGGTTTCCTTGTCTCGGAGAAAGATCTCAGAACAGGTTACGGTAGGGGTCCTAGATAAAGAATGGGAGCTAGCAGAAGTCATTCCCTGCGAGGTCTAACAATGAGAGAGTGCTCCGGAAATAGAAGAGAAAATAAGAATTCTTTTTGCCCACCTGCTTTACTCCTTTGAGTAGCTAGCTTTCCTAAAAGATCTAGTTTCAAAGGGGCATTCGATAGAGTAAGATACGGCTTTTGAAAGACTTTCAAACTAAGGCTTGAAAAAAATATACCACCTAATACAGCTTTCAATAAAAGCTCCTTCCTCTCGAGTGGAACCAACTGCCCCGGTAGAAGTGAAAGTCTGTCTGTCTGCTCCTGTTCATTCAGAGTGGGTCCTCGTCAACTCATTGAAGCGGCTTTCGGCTTTGTTGAAGGAGTAGGCGCCGGCTGGGAAAGGAAGAAAAAGCAGTTTAGTAATCGTCTGCGAAAGACCTAGCTTGAGTTCTCACCTCGCCTACCCTCTATGTTCAGCCAAGCAAAGCACTTCTTAGAAAGGTCAGGGGCATAACATAAGTAGTTGGTGATGAGTAGTGCCTTCCTCCATCTTTTCTGAAGTCGGGCCAGCAGTGACTAGCCTTTGAAAGGCGGGGGAAGCCGAAGTAGTCAAAACAAAGTAGGAAGGGAATGCAAACGGAAACCAAGCCATTGATCCAGAGCTGCTTCTGTACCAGACACTGTGAGATTACCGACCAGGATGTAACAAGCCAACCGGCGATTTCCGACTGAATGAAAAGTAGGAGGTAGTGCTAACTAACTGAATGCCAATACTTTTCCTGCGCCTACTTACTTTGAACCCTAAGCCAAGTATTCATTCACACCAGATTGACCGGGGATTCAGTAATGAGAGC